CACGGATTTCCTGGGAAACGAAGTCATAGGCACGTAGGTTCAGAGCCAGGCCAACTACGCCAATAGCACTCATCCATAAACCGGTAACGGGTACAAATAGCATAAAGAAATGTAACCAACGTTTATTGGAAAAAGCAACACCAAAGATTTGGGACCAAAAGCGGTTAGCAGTGACCATTGAATAGGTTTCTTCAGCTTGAGTTGGGTTAAAAGCGCGGAAGGTATTTGCACCATCACCATCTTCGAATAGAGTGTTTTCTACGGTAGCCCCATGAATAGCGCATAGCAGAGCCGCGCCTAATACTCCGGCAACTCCCATCATATGAAATGGGTTCAACGTCCAATTATGAAATCCTTGGAAGAAAAGGATGAATCGAAATATAGCTGCTACGCCAAAACTCGGCGCAAAGAACCAACCAGATTGTCCTAGTGGATAAATAAGGAATACGGAAACAAAAACTGCGATTGGACCAGAGAATGAAATTGCATTATAAGGCCGCAATTGAACAGACCGAGCAAGTTCAAATTGACGTAACATGAAACCGATTAGTGCAAAAGCCCCGTGTAGAGCGACAAAAGTCCACAGACCACCCAATTGACACCAACGAGTAAAATCCCCTTGTGCTTCTGGGCCCCATAGTAGCAACAAAGAGTGCGCTAAACTATTGGCAGGGGTGGAAACCGCCGCGGTTAAGAAATTACAACCTTCCAAATAGGAACTAGCCAATCCATGGGTATACCAAGAAGTTACAAAAGTAGTCCCTGTAAACCAACCTCCTAAAGCGAAATAAGCACAAGGAAAGAGCAATAGGCCGGACCATCCTACAAAAACGAAACGGTCCCTTCGTAACCAGTCGTCCATAATATCAAATAGATCATTTTCTTCTTTAGTAACTCTACCAAGGGCTATAGTCATACTGATCCTCCTATTCAATTACTTCAACCATTTCCGAGCACCTCATATTACTTCCAGGGCATACGATAGTTTGATTATCTATGGACGATTTCTTTCTCGCTCAATGCCCTTTTTCAATGGTCTCGAAGATATAAATTTTGCATTTTTATTTATGGGGCCACAACCGAGGTCGTGGTAAATCCATGAATTTCATTCTATTAATTTTTCTTATACTATAGAAATAAAGAAATAAACATTAGAATTCAGCATTATTCCACGATTCCTATTTCAAAGCCTATCTTTTAAGAGAAAATAACCCCTCTTTTCTCATTCGCTTTTTTTTGCATGGGTGAAAGAACAAAAATAGGATTCTAAAAAAAAAAAAGAAAGATATTGAAAAGAAAAATTTACTTTTGAAACCCTTTTTTATGTGTAACGGAAAAGAGTTGCGATTTCTTCTTATTCCTATAGAACGTCTAGTAACAAGAATATGAAATCGTAAATAGCGAAAAATTCTTGCCTTGGGCGATCTAAGTCTAAGGAAATACAAAAAATCCGCTTATACACCAATTTCATCCACATCAAATTTATATATCAGAATAGCGGATAGAGGCATCATTCAAGGGGTCAGGTCTACTTACTTTATCTTTCTTTCCAATTTTATGGTGGGTTTGATAAGAACCTTTTTTGCTTTGTGGATAAATAATTGAAAAAAAAAAGATTTTTTTTATAACCTGCTTGTTTTATTCTAACAAATCCTATATGGAACTGCCCGCTGAAGAGAAAATATATCTGATTGTCTCTCAGCCTATATCGAATTTTAGAAAGAAAAAACAAGAATTTTCTTCTTTTTTTTATTAACATTAAGAAAAAAGAATATAACTAAAATGGAATTGGCAATATAATTTTTATGCACTTTTGAAATGAAAGAAAAAGAAAGGGTTTTTTGCAATCGTTATTTCTTGCCTCTGTCATATCACGAAAACCTTTCGATTTGGAATGGGGAGAGATGGCTGAGTGGACTAAAGCGGCGGATTGCTAATCCGTTGTACAATTTTTTTGTACCGAGGGTTCGAATCCCTCTCTTTCCGCCCCCTCGGATCATTTGGGACTTTTGAATTGTAAGGAATTCTGACCCCCGGATTTTCTCATAGATAAATGTACGAAAAAAATCCAATTTGTAATAAAAAATTCCCTCTTTATCTTTGGATTTTTACTCCTCACGCCCAGGATTACGTCCCGGGTCATTAGATAAGAATCCAAAGATAAAGAGGGAAACAAAGAATATCACTACTGTATAAACAAAAAGTTTGAGAGTAAGCATTACATAATCTCCAAGATTTTTTTTTAAGGAATAGATTACCCGTTTTTCCTTACCACACAGATCCACTAGGATGGTTTTTTTATTTTGACACCTAAAAATGCAAAAATCAATTCTTAAAAAAAATTGCAAGAATTGCTTTATAATAAGCACTCTTATCAATATCAAAAATTCGCTTAGGTATTGTATTGTGTGGGTACCTTTAGGTACCTGCTCAACCTAGGTGCAGGGGTAGAAAGGCGGATCCAAATTTATAGCTGCAGCTATACATTCAATGTAGAAGAATTAGAATTTGAGAATCGAAGGTTCATAATATAAGACTTCTCGGCTCTTATTCATTTTTGGAATTTTTTTGAAATGAATACATCATTCAATTTGGCAGACAGAATAGTAAAGATTTCATCGAAAACTTACAGCAGCTTGCCAAACAAACGCTAAGAGAAAAAAGAGTACAGGTATGATAGGCATAACATCCACGATTGGGTTGAAAATGGCATAAGCTTCGGGTAATTTGGCGAAGAAAAAACTAGTCGGATAAAGAACAGAATTAAAACAGATACAGGTTAAACTAAGTATATTAGGCATAACAAGCATTTCGTTCTTGTTTCTTGTAGAGTAGATAATTGGATTTTGATTGAGTTATTTTTCTAAGGGAAAAAGGAAAAGAAAAGGTGAATTCAAAATCCTTTTTTCTTCGAACTTTCCCAAACAAAAAATACCTCCTTGTATTCGCATTCTCAAATGAGAATGGAAGAAATTCGACTTTCATATAATATCTTAATAGAATTCCATGTAATGATCAATGCATTTTTTGAATTCTATATTATCCGCATGTCTAGAATCCTAGCAATAAAATATTCCTCATTTTTTAGGTAATTGAAGTGGGATTGACGAATAATATATAAAACTAATACTGTTTATTAGTGTCGCATAAAACGAAATGAAATGGGGCGTGGCCAAGTGGTAAGGCAGCGGGTTTTGATCCCGTTACTCGGAGGTTCGAATCCTTCCGTCCCAGATTTTATCTGATGAAATGAAAGATAGAATCGTGTTGTGCCCTGCACGACAAAAAAGTTTATTAAGAAAATAGAATAATTATCTCTTATGAACTCGTAGATTAGATGCATTTCTAAGCATTCATTTTCTTTCTCAGAAAACAAAATCAAGTGTCAAGTCCAGTCAAATTGAATATCTTTATTTTCATGAAAAATTTATGTCTTTTAAATTTTGAACTTCTTAGATAAACTTTATGCTCCGTATCCAGGAAGTGGGAATTCTTACAGGATACATTTGACACCCAATGTGAAAGAAAAGAAGTACTCCCTAAGTAAGTAAAAAAAAAGGGGGGGGTATCCTAATTCTATGTTTCATGGCCAGATTAAAGAGGAGGATGTTTTTAGCTTCAGCACAGGCCTTAAAACGTTTGACCAAGATCGGCGCGATAAAAAAGAAAAGAGGTTCCATTCTACAGATAGGGACTCAATTTTTCGATTTTAGGTATTATCTGATTTGCAAATATCCAAATTAATGGAATGTGAGGATTAGAGAAAAATTCCTATATTCTGTCTACTCGACTTTCGAATTGATTGAAAAAAAAAAAAATTAATGAGGTAAAACACTGTATAAAAAATGAGACCTATCCCTTTATGATAGAGATAGATTTTTTTATTATTTAGTAAAAAAGAAGGGTCCTTCTTTTTCTTTGGTTAAGCAAAAATGATCTTGATCTGTGATTCTTTAAATACCCAGAATGATCCATTCTGATAAGGTTAAGGTAAGAACTGTTCGTTGGGTAGAGTGGATTCAAAAAAATCAGACTTTTCTTAGAAGTATGATATGAGAACTTTATAACTACCAAAAAACTACCAATCTTTTCATTGGCATAGTTTATTTGGTTAATAGTTAATTAATTAATAATTAAATTAATTCAACTTTTTTGGAGGTTGCTAGTTTATTTGTTGGGGAAGAGTCAATTCTTCTCATTTCAGGATTGATCATCTTAAGTTCTCTGTTGAGAATAAAAATTAAATAATAAATAAGTCTTAAGCAAACTTTTTTTTTCCTCTTTTTCGAACTATGTTTCATTCATATGATAGAATATGGGTTTAAATAAATTGGATCTTTGCAGAGTCTTCTCCAATAAATACTTATTTCTTTTATCCAAATTTCCCCATAGAGAGCAAGTTTGAATTAGTATAAAAAAGCAATGACTATTCATGATTCCACCCATATTGGATCAATTCGCGATACCATTTTGCAATGAAATTAGAGGAATGAATGTTATGGTAAAACTTCGTTTAAAACGATGTGGTAGAAAGCAACGTGCGACTTGAAGGACACGATCAATTATGGATTTTGCTATCCATCATTTTCCATAGTAACGAAAATGCCCTTGGCTCGACATAGTCTGTTCTATTCGTCCCGAATCAATTTGTGCTGGGTTGTTTGTAAGTAAATAGTACACGATGGAGCTCGAGAGGACAGAATTTTTTTTATCAAGGGAAAGAATCTAGGGTTAGTGAAAACTAATAAATTAGGCCAACTTTGTCAGTCTATCCTTAATATAGAAATGGAAGGTTAAAATAAGAAAAAAGAAAGGGTATGTTGCTACTCTTTTGAAAGAAAAAAGAATTTGAATTCCCGAAGTAATGTCTAAACCCAAGGATTTCACAAATCAAAGATAACGGATTCTGGAACAAGTAAATACGATTTTCAACCGTCTCAACAATAGAATTAGATCAGAATAAGGAATAAAAGTCCATTTGTTCGAGATGAGATAAAGAAAAGAGTTTAGAGACGACTCAAAAAATTTCGAAGGATTTTTCTTTTGAAGTCTGTCAGTCAAAATTAGCCAACTTGAGTCATGAGTATAAATGAAATTTGTTTTTTCTTTTCTGTAAGGAAATTAATACAAGTCATAATTGAAATTTCTATTCACTTGTATTATAGACAGAAATTCGAATCATTTTCTCGAGCCGTATGAGGAGAAAACCTCCTATACGTTTCTAGGGGGGGCTTTGTTTATCTACATCTATCCCAATAAGCTATCTATCGAATCGTTGCAATTGATGTTCGATCTCGAAGAGAAGGAAGAGATCTTCGAAAAGTGGGTTTTTATGATCCGATAAAGAATCAAACTTGTTTAAATGTTCCAGCTATTCTCTATTTCCTTGAAAAGGGTGCTCAACCTACAAGAACTGTTTATGATATTTTAAAGAAGGCAGAAATCCTTAAAGATAAAGAAAGAACTTGGAGTTAATTGAAAAACTAAATGAATAAAAAAGTAGGAGAGGGTCGCTAGTACCCCTTAATTATTTAGACACAATTTGCTTCTTTCTTAGTCCTATTTTTTTGCTGCATTTATGTCGTGCTAATCCAACAAAAGTCCTTATTTTATTTCCTTTTTGTATCTAATTGGTTTTCTTACCATTGTATTTCCATTGACAAAGGTCTATTGAACATCTAGAATTTGTAGATAGATAGGTCTCTTTATCGTCACTCCATATTAGGTATTTCTGTCTACACTTCGCTCAAATGATAGGGTTGCCCCTCTTGCATGTACTCTCATACAAGATTTTTTTATTCATACAAGATATTTTTATTTAAAGAAATAAAAAAAATTACTAAAAAAAAAAAAAAGAAAATTTTGCCATTGTGATTGGGGCCGTTCCTTTTTTACCCTTAGTGAAATTTAACCGGATCTCTTCATTCCGGATCTCTTCATTTTGGTATTTGAGTTTTTTTAATTTTAATGGGTGATAAAGTCTTTCTTTTGATGTCTTGCTAATTTAATGTTTTGACAGGAGCGTCCGGTGTAATTCCATCGATTTTTGGATTTCGATCGTATCTAAGATCCTATTTTATCTGGGTTGCTAACTCAATGGTAGAGTACTCGGCTTTTAAGTGCGACTATGATTTTTTACACATTTGGATGAAGCAACAAATTCGTCCAGACTCTTGGTAGAGTCTAGAAGACCACGACTGATCCTCAAAGGTAATGAATGGAAAAAATAGCATGTCGTAATAAAATCAATTTCTTTTTTTTTTTGAATAAAAAATTCCGATTTTCTGGGTCTAGTGAATAAATGGATAGAGCCTCGCTCTAATTCTGGTAAAATAAAATAAAAAGCAACGAGCTTAACTTCTTAATTGGAAGGATTCCCCGATCTAATTAGACGTTAAAAATAGATTAGTGCCTGATGTGGGGAAAGGTTAGGTTTTCCTATGAGTGGACCCTTGCCCTTTTTTTTGAAATCCTAATTATTCTTGATTATGGATTGAAAAGGAATGTTATGAATTGAATGTGTAAAAGAAGCAGTATATTGATAAATAGACCGTATTCCAAAGTCAAAAGAGCGATTGGCCTGCAAAAATAAAAGATTTCTTCTTTTTTGTAATTAGAAGAAACATAAACTAATTAGATGGAAAAAGAGCGGAAAAAGATCTATGGATTAGACTCTCTTTCTTTCCAGGGTTTGTATTATGCAACACCCTGTTCTGACCATATTGCACTATGTATCAAAATTTGATAAACCGAGAAATACTTTTTTTCTCTTATTCAAGTAGAAATACAAATGGAAAAATTCAAAGGGTATTCAGAAAAACGGAAATCTCGTCAACAATACTTCGTCTACCCACTTCTCTTTCAGGAATATATTTATGCATTTGCCCATGATTATGGATTAAATGGTTCCGAATCCGTGGGAATTTTTGGTTGTAATAACAAGAAATTTAGTTCACTACTTGTGAAACGTTTAATTATTCAAATGTATCAACAGAATTTTTGGATTAATTCGGTTAATCAGCCTAACCAAGATCAATTGTTGGATCACAGCAATTTTTTTTATTCTGAGTTTTATTCTCAGATTCTATCTGAGGGGTTTGCGATCGTTGTAGAAATTCCATTCTCGCTAGGGCAACTATCTTGTCCGGAAGAAAAAGAAATACCAAAGTTTCAAAATTTACAATCTATTCATTCAATATTCCCCTTTTTAGAAGACAAATTTTTGCATTTACATTATCTATCACATATAGAAATACCTTATCCTATCCATTTGGAAATCTTGGTTCAACTCCTTGAATATCGGATTCAAGATGTTTCGTCTTTGCATTTATTGCGATTCTTTCTCAACTATTATTCGAATTGGAATAGTCTTATTACTTCAATGAAATCCATTTTTCTATTTTCAAAAGAAAATAAAAGACTATTTCGATTCCTCTATAACTCTTATGTATCAGAATATGAATTTTTCTTGTTGTTTCTTCGTAAACAATCTTCTTGCTT